GATTTCCGTTAACCCTTTTTTTGCAGTTCTATTCGGGGCAGCGGGGGCGGTGTTCGATCCAAATTTAGACTTTTTTTCGTTAATCGATTCAATGAAAAATGGAAGGACGATATTTTCTGATAATTCGCTGTGTGCATCATAGATTCTATTTTTTTAATAGCCAATTATATATCTGGGTAAGTTCTGTTCTGGTTACGGTGTTTGCTTTACATATATAAACTTTTTATTATATAATCGAAATTGATAAAAGTGGAAATGAAGAAAGATTTTATTATTGAAAAGAATCAAGAAAAATTGGTTATTATTTTGACTTTCTTATGTCATTAGGGAAACATAATTTGAGATCTAAATCTAAGAATCATTCATGAATTCGCAGTCAAGTCACAAGTCAATAGTTAATGGTTCAAATTTTGAATGAATTATTTTGTGACGGAAAGCCAAAAATGTCCGTTTCAATCGAAAGGATAGAGGAAGTTTTTAGGTATTTCGTATTTGGCGATACTATACAATCAAGCGAAGGGGTGGATCTAATAAAAAAGGAATGGTTTCTTTTGGTTAAGGCAAATGGTATTCAAGATGCAAGTAAAAAAAAAGAAGTTCAGTAATCCACCCCAAACCAAAAAGGGGGTAATATGGTCATCTATTTTTTTTTTTTTTTTTGGCGACATGGCCGAGCGGTAAGGCGGAGGACTGCAAATCCTTTTTTCCCCGGTTCAAATCCGGGTGTCGCCTGATTAACAAAAGACCAAAAAGCCCTTATTTTTTTTATTGATATAACTAACCGAAATATTCCCTAACAGGGGGCGGCGGCTGCTACGCGCTTGATTCAAAGCATATGGAGGTTCTCCAAAGATCTGTAACTTTTTTTGTCTAGAATTCAAAAAAGTATTTTCGTATTATCAAAGGAGTCGAGAAGTCTTGATAACCCGCACACAACTAATGGAATAGTTACTGACCGAGCCTTTAATTAGAACTTCGATTGGATAACCAAAAGGGAGTCTAACTATTAGTCATTGTGGAGAAATTACTTGAGTCTACAAAGTCACGACTGTCTTTGATCAGATATTCGACCAATATTTGATTGTATAATTCAATATAAAAATAAAAAGTGGCAAAAAAACTTCTGTTCAGTAACCCCCGGCCAAGATTCTAATCGACTGTCTCTCCATTTTTTTACAGAAAAAGATCAAATGTGAAAAGAAAGAATATAGGTATATGTGTGATAGATAATGATCTACCTTGGTTATATAATTATATAATCTAGTTGTTATTGTTATTCCATTCCGTTTTTTTATGAATGAATTATGGAGGGTAACCAAAGAATAGGTCTTTTTATTCCTACATGCTATATTAATAAGACTCCCCCGGCCACGGGGGTCATTGCATATTTTGCTTGTGCTTAACCTTTCCCAATCCTACTCGAAATCATAATGATAAGAAAATTTGTATCAAAATGTAGTCTAAGTGCATTTATTGGATTGGGTCATTAAAAAAAGAGTTTGGGGTAAGAATCCCCTTTTGACTATACACCCCGGATTTCACTATTATTAGTGAACAAGAATGGAAGAATTCCTTCATATTCATAGAGATAGGGGACATAATTCACATGGATATAGTAAGTCTCGCTTGGGCTGCTTTAATGGTAGTCTTTACTTTTTCCCTTTCACTCGTAGTATGGGGAAGAAGTGGACTTTAGAAGTCCTATTAATGTAATTGCGGTAAGTAATCAAACTTTATGCATTGTTTTATAGATCATTTTACAAAGCGTTTTGTTTGAACTTTAACTTTTAAAATGAGAATAATGTCAATCAAACAGATATTTCAACGATTCCCAGTATTTCGGAAGGGGATAAGGGTGGGGGTGGTAAGACATTTTTCTTTTCCAAAATTATCTATTTCGCCGCAGGGCTCTTATCAGACTTTCTTATCAGACTTATATAGGGACAATGAGTAACAACAGACCACTTTTTCTTATTTGTATTTGATTTGTTTGCCTCTTTAAAGTCAAGAAAAAGTGGTCTGTTAGTAAGCGGATGCATACTTTCTAGGGTAAAGAACATATACACAGTGGTTGTTCAACAAGATACTCCGCATAATCAAATCTTGTTCCGGGCGAGTCACATATTGTGTACTCACCTCTTGCTTTATTGTTGTATAAATTGGATTTATACTTTATCGACATCGACTCATTTCCTATCGTGATTCAAGTGTTACAAATTGGTAGGGTTTACTGCTCCTTTTCTAAATTTGAAGAAGTTCCTACAATCCCTTCTGTTATCGACTCAATCAAGTACTTCTTTGGAATGCTAAAAAAAGATTCAAGATTACTGGCTTTTTTTTCTTAAATGGTCGCGCCCCGCGCTGCCCAGATACTTTTTACTTCTTTTCTAATAGGATAGTATGGTAGAAAGAAATATATCAATCTTTCTACCATATTATCAAAAATCTCACAGAAGACTGTTGATTCTAGCCTGCATATTTAATTGAAGATTAAAGAAAGAAAATTTGAATCCTTTGTTTATTTATTAAATCATTCTCATTGAGAAAGACCTAAGAAGTCAAGTTTCATTCAAATTAATTGTTTTGGCTGACCGTTTTTACATATATGATAAGTAAAAAAGCTGTAGGAACTAGAATGAAGAGTGCAGTAGCAATAAAAGCGAGAATATTTACTTCCATAATCTGATTGGTTTTTACTTCGAAATAACTCGGGATTTAATCCCATAGAGATAATAAAAATTTAGACTGTAAATTCAACGGGATGAATTACATCTTGATGATATTGAATCGCATCAATATTATGAATAACAATATCTGGGCTATCAAATCACTTCGTCGTCGCGAATTGAATAGTATAACATAGGAAGATCCTTTATCCATACTCAATAAAAAATAGAATACGTAATCGAATCAAGAAATCTTTTTATTTATTATTCTTTTCCATTCTTTATCCAACCTGCCGTCTTCTTTGGACAATCAGCGAATGAAATATCATCTGACCGTTTTCCACTTACATTGCATTGACCCCATAAAAAATAACAACAATAGAAGTCAAATGAAAGGGGGGAGGGGGTTAAACTCGAAACTCCTTTTTTTATGATATAATTTTCTTACAAGAAAAAGAAAAATGTGAAAAAGCCAAATTCCGGTTCCATTTTGTAGTGTACAAGACAAGAATTCTAGTTGTGTATGTGCTCCCGAAAAACGTCTGAGACTCTATCTATCCCATTAAATAGAAGCAATAAATGAAAAGACCAGACGCAGTACGCTATCCCTTTGAATCCGGAATATGATGTTACCACTAATTGGACTAAGAAAATTATATCTTTCTTCCCACCAATCGGTACTAGTTGAAGTACCGAAAATTGATCTATTTGTTTGGGTTTGATGAGAAATAACGAAAAAAGAAAAAAATCCATAAGGTTGAATGACTGAAATTCTATTCATTTCGTTGTACCTCTTTTGCCATAAAATGCAAATGAATAAATGAGTTGATGTGTTTATTTGATCTGTCGGGACTGACGGGGCTCGAACCCGCAGCTTCCGCCTTGACAGGGCGGTGCTCTGACCAATTGAACTACAATCCCAGGAAATGAGGTAGACCGCATCAATACTTTTAGGATTGAATTCAAACCTATTTTTTTTCGTGTTGTAACAGAAACACGGGTTAGATAGTGATATCGGCACGGCTCTGCACGTTCTTTTGAATGATAGCGACACAAATTACATGACTAGTGATCCTTTCCCTAATTGATAATCAATCTTTCGATAAAAAAGATTTCTTTTTTCGTTTCCTTAGACTTTCTTTCTATTTACAGATAATGATATCAATCTCGATCATTATATTATCTAGTTATCTAGATCCGAATTTTTTGTTCCAAATAATTTGAGCAGGTAGATATATAGAAAAATGGAATTCTTTTATTCCCACATATCATAGTTCGGGAAGACAAAAATTTTCATTTCACGGTCTTTGAGCGAATTCTTGGGCCGAGCTGGATTTGAACCAGCGTAGACATATTGCCAACGAATTTACAGTCCGTCCCCATTAACCGCTCGGGCATCGACCCAGGAAAAACCAATTCCATTTTCAATGTTAGGCTTATTGATGATGCACGCTCAACTTCCTTTTATAGTACCCTACCCCCAGGGGAAGTCGAATCCCCGCTGCCTCCTTGAAAGAGAGATGTCCTGAACCGCTAGACGATGGGGGCATACGTGTCAGACCGCCATCATACTATAAGCATAGTATCAACAGTTTTTTAAAATTGTCAATAGAGTCAATCGAATGTAAGAATATGATTCGCTCCAAGGGATCCTTCTGGCCTGCACTATTCCGTAGAGTTTTTTGGTTCGTCATTCCTATTTATAAATCCTTAATTCTAACCGACATTCCATTTGATTCGACATAGAAAGGCATTCTCATTATACATATTCTATATTTCTTTTGATTAGTTATTAGAATATATTCGAATTTCAAAACGTCAAAATGAATAGAAAATCGAAAACTAATAGAACGAAATAGGAGGGGGAAGGTTTGTGGAATGGTTTATACACCACACCCCAAAATAAAAATACAACTTTCAACTCCCCTTCTTCAACTTTATTGATTCATTCGTTTTTTGATTTTGAAAAGAAAGGTGCCTTCATAATAAACCAGAAAAGCAAAATCCGCGATCCATAAAATTTTGGAAATTTTGTTTTTTTATTAATATTAATTAAGGGGACAAATCGCACTTCTCCAGCACATAAGTTAATGAAATATCTTGGATCTATGTCGAACCGGTAGGTATATATATCAAGTTCTTTTTATTCTGATAGGTATCATCGATTTAAGAAAAGAAAAACGAGGGTCGCCTTGGTTCATTGAAGTGATAGTTTAAAAAGATCAAAAAATCATTAGTCGCTATGAATTTACTTGATTCTATAGTATAGTCTATAATAACTTATTATATTATGTAATATAGGGAGATAGCTTATCCGCATAGCGACTCATTCGG